AGTCATGATTCAATGGGTCAGATCCACTTACTTTTGACTTTTTCTTTATTTATAATTTTATGGTGGGTTTGTTTTATAGGAACACTGGAGAAGCAGGAATACTTTAGTTTGACGATTAACAATAGGGATGGATTGGATATCTAGAATATTTATGTATCAAGTCAAGACAAAATGAATAATGAGACATGAAGAAAGAGGGTCACTATGTCACTACAAAATGGACTCTCCACAATTATGAAAATGAATAAATTTCAACTTTATAACTACGACCCATAATCTAATTAGAATTCATTATACTGGTGATTACCCTTTTTTTTTTTTAGAACTATTAACAATGTAAAACGAAGACTAAGACTTGAGTTTAATGAAAAAGCCCTTTATCGGATTTGAACCGATGACTTACGCCTTACCATGGCGTTACTCTACCACTGAGTTAAAAGGGCCTGTTTATTCAATTTAAAAAATTTAATAGTTTTAATTAAATTATGAGTTTACTACATATATAATAGATATAATATAATATAATAGACATATACATATCTACATATATGTATAAGAGCTCATTATCAACATAGAGTTAAGATATTTTCTTCAATCATGTGATGGGGGGATTCATATCCCGAGCCAAATTCCATAAAAAAAAAAAAAAAATATCTAGCGTTTTTGAATTTTTTGGTTTAATATGAGATAGTGATAGGCATATCTCATCTGAACGATGAACGAAGAAATTAGTTAAAATTGAATTAATAAAAAAAAAAATTAATATTATAATAAATATTATTAAATATTCTTTTTATCCCTTTTTTCTGTCGGATCAAGCACTACCCTAACTAAGGAAATCCTACTACTATAACTTTGTTTAATTAATCTGTATATATATTATATAATACTATGCTATGCATTGTATTATAATACATAATAATATATATATCTATATTAATCCGTATTGTAAATTAAAGTTATCTAGATTTCTGTATATTAATATTAAAAATTTCAAAGTAGAAAAGACTCTTTTGATCTAGTTATATAATATATTATAATTATATTGTATATTGACAATTCCAAAAAAACTTATCATACTATCAGCATAGTATGCTGATGGTCGGGCGGATCTGCCCCCATCGTCTAGCGGTTCAGGACATCTCTCTTTCAAGGAGGCAGCGGGGATTCGACTTCCCCTGGGGGTAGGGTACTACGAAAGGAAGTTAATCATGGATTATAACTAAACCTAGAATTAATTCTTCCTGGGTCGATGCCCGAGCGGTTAATGGGGGCGGACTGTAAATTCGTTGGCAATATGTCTACGCTGGTTCAAATCCAGCTCGGCCCAAAAATTCGCCGCTCCATTGATCTAACCAGTTTAATTTGTCCTCCAGAAATAGAAATGCCCTATCCGTCAAAATAAAGATCAACCATTTTTTTGATCTATCCATATATATATATTTTTTTTTATTAGTCATTTTTGACAATAAAAAAAAAAAAAAGAACCACCGATTACTAGTAATTATTGCTATAGTTCATATCCATGTGGATATGATATCAGTATATCATTTTTGTTTCTGTTACAACACGACGAGACGAATAGAATGTTCTTATGAAACCATAAGAATATGTATGCCATACACCTCGCTGGGATTGTAGTTCAATCGGTCAGAGCACCGCCCTGTCAAGGCGGAAGCTGCGGGTTCGAGCCCCGTCAGTCCCGAACTAGGATCCGATGAATTTATCAATTCATCTCCCACTTTTTACAGATAAAGTGGGACAGGGAGCAAGATCTAAGAATCCTTATTTTTTTTTTTTTTTTTTTCGTTTCACATTAATATTTTTATATTTATCATCAGACAAAAGAAATGCGGGAATTTTAATTTCTTTCACTACGGAATAGTACCGATTGATAAGGAAGAGACATATCTAGATTGATTGGTACGATCGGTTATATTACTCTATGTCAGTATTTTTAGAGATACCATATTCGTTATTCATTTGACTTTATTTTTTGATTGTTCTTGAATAATGAAATGGAGTAGAGTGCCCAGCCCTTTTCCAACTCCGACTTGTGTATCCTCTATTTTTAATTAAAAAAATCTATCTCATTCAAACCCAATCCAAGAAAGAGAAGAGGATATTATATTAATTAATTATATTAATAATTAATATTAATTAAATCCATTAGTATATAATAATCTTAATTAAAATTATTTCATTTTATTTATTATAAATTTATAAATAATAAATAAAAGACCAAGCAAGGTACCCCTTATTTAGTAAATATGTTGGAATATTAGATCTTTTAATCCGTCCTTTTTCCATCTCACTTATATTGTTTGGGTCTTAGGTGTGACCTGACCCATTGAATACCGGTCATCTGAATACCTCGTCGGATACTTAAATTAATTGTCTGTATTAAGTAAGTAGAACGAAGAAGGTAGGTTATAGAAACGAAAGAATGGAAAAGGACGAAAAATTCAATAGCATTCTATATTGGAATTGGATTAGAAAT